TGTTAAAAGAAATCCCCCCTTTTGTTCTTCCTTTATTTTAAAAAGTTTTTTTGAAAGGGTTATCCTTGTCTCTGTTTATGTCTCGGATTGGAACAAATCACTATAATTCGTCCGCGCCGACGGATCAGTCGGCATTTTTCACAAATTTTACGAACGGAAGCCCGTATTTTCATATTTATTATTCCTTACCTTAATGTTGAATCTATTCTCTATTCCTTGGAAGAAAATAAGTCTCTTGCATTTTTTTAATTGTATCGTCATGAAAATGAAAGGAATGCTTAAAAAATTATCTAATCGTTCGAATCTTTGTTTCGAAGTCTATAAATTATACGTCCCCTGGTTGAATCATAACGACTTACTTCAATTTTGACTCTATCCCCCGGTAGTATCCGTATAAAACTACGGCGGATCCTTCCCGAAATATAACCTAGAATTACATCTTCATTATCTAAGCGGACCCGGAACATACCGTTGGGAAGTGATTCAGTAATTAAACCTTCATGAATCAATTTTTGTTCTTTCATTCCAGGTAAGCTCCTTGAAGTATCAACTAATGGAGGAAAAGTTATATAATTAACTTTTCTTCTCTATAAAATAGGAAGTTAGAGATAAAATTAGGATACCGGAGGAGGATCACCATATATATAACAAAAGTTCGCCTCCAATTTTTTCTCGTCGAGCTTCTCGATCCGTCATTATACCTTGAGAAGTGGAAAGAATTACAATTCCTATTCCACCTAAAATCTTAGGAATTTGTTGGTAGTTGGAATAAATTCGTAAACCAGGTCGGCTGATACACTTTAAAATAGTTCTATGTATTCTTTTCCTAGTCTTTTTATGTCGCAGAGTTAAAACCAAGAAATTTTTGTTACCTTCTTGATGTTTCCGAACGTTTTCAATAAAACCTTCTCGTAGAAGTATTTTCACAATATTTTCGGTAATATTAGTAGATGCTATTCGAATCGTTCCTTTTTTATCCATGTCAGCATTTCTTATAGAAGTTATTATATTGGAAATAGTGTCCCTACCCATGGCGAACTATAATTATTGGTGCCTTCTAATTTTGATATAATTAACATGTTCTCTTTTTTGTTTGTTTTATTTTCTTTCATTTTTTTGTTTATTTTGTTTAATTTTTAATATTATAAAAAAAGTATATGCGTGAGACACCATCTACTACTCCACTAAATTTGATCTATTTTAGATGTTTTGATATATCCTATTTTAGATGTTCTGATATATCATAGTCTCATTTAGTATTATTTATAATACCTCGGGAGCCAATGAAACTATTTTAGTAAAATTCAACTGTCGCAATTCCCGAGCGATCGCACCAAAAACCCGAGTTCCTTTTGGATTTCCTTCTTGATCAATGACAACCGCAGCATTGTCATCATATCGTATTATGATACCGTTGTCACGTTTGAGTTCTTTACAAGTACGTACAATTACAGCTCTAATTACTTCTGATCTTTCTAGTGGCATATTTGGCACTGCTTCTTTAATTACAGCAACAATAACGTCACCAATATGAGCATATCTATAATTACCAGCTCCTATGATTCGAATACACATCAATTCTCGGGCTCCGCTGTTATCCGCTACATTCAAAAGGGTTTGAGGTTGAATCATATCATTTTATTGGAATCTGTTATTTTAATGGAAAGGATGAAGGAAAGAAAAAAAGAAATATTTTCTGTCCAGAAATAAATAAACTTGTAGTTGTTTTTTCATCCTCAATATACCATTTAGTTCTACATCTCCATCCTGACAAATTTAGTTTGTATAGGCATTTTGGACGCAGCTAGTGAAATAGCTGCTCTGGCTACAGTTTCAGATACTCCACCCATTTCATAAAGTATTCGACCTGGTTTAACAACGGATACCCAATATTCGGGGGATCCCTTCCCCGAACCCATACGTGTTTCTGCGGGTCTTACTGTAACAGGTTTGTCGGGAAATATGCGTACCCATATTTTTCCACCACGACGCACATATCGTGTCATTGCTCTTCGCCCTGCTTCTATTTGTCTAGCTGTGATCCAAGTGGGTTCGAGTGCTTTAAGAGCGTATCTGCCGAAACAAATATGATTGCCGCGACAAGATATTCCCTTCATTCTTCCTCTATGTTGTTTACGAAATCTGGTTCTTTTGGGGTTATAGTTGATGGTCATTTCTTAATTCGATCTCTACTGCAGAACTGGACACGAAAGTTTCCTTTCATCCAGCTCCTCGCGAATGAAAAGATTCACTAATATGACATATTACAGATACACACGGAAAAAATAATCCAATAAGACATTTATCAATATTGAATTTGTTATATAGGAAGATGTATGTACGGGATATACAGATAGAATGTTTCTATTATGCATATTTATGGATTATAGATAATGTTTATAATGTTTTTTTATAATGATCCTTTTTTTGACCCTTCTCAAAGGATGCCAAAATATTGTAATGTAATCTAAAGTTTCGCGGGCGAATATTGACTCTTTGCTTTTTGTTATTTCTAGGTCAATCCATGACTTCTCGAAATAAATTCATTTTTTCTCGGTTCGTTCCGCCATCCCACCCAATGAATTATTCGGATTTGTTTTCAGTAGAATCCTATGCAGTCACAGGTTTCATCGTTCCTATAGCTTCTCTATTAATGGTTAAGTCTGAACTCTGCAATGGAGCTCCCCAAAAAAATTTCTCTTCTCGAGTCAATCTACTTAGTTTTTATTAACTCGAGGCTCTTTATTATTCATATCACTTTATTTTATTATTATTTTATATTTATTATTTATTCAGTTTTGATGCTTTATTACATTGCCTTTTATGAGGTAATTCATAGACCATACATATTGGAATCATATATCATTGATATTTTTGTTCTTTCTTTCTCTCATCCTTCCATTTATCTACATCTCTTTATTTTTGCTTCACAACCCAACCCATAAATAAGATTTTTTCCATAAATAAGATTTTTTATAGAAAAGATTTTAGTTGCAGTTGCTGCAACTATATGATTGATCCACTCATCTCATATAGTGACTGTTTCTTGGGATATTGATACTACGAAGCAATAAGTTAGTTATTAGTTTTTTTATTATACTTATTAAGTTAAGTTTAAGTAACTTATTAAGTTTAAGTAGGGGTCAGTCTTTTTTTTTAATCCCAACTCTTAACTCTAAAGAAAAATTAACGAGTCACACACTAAGCATAGCAATTCTAACAAATGGTCAATCGAATTTTTATTCAACCTTATAGAATTGGAATTGCTCATTTTTGTTTGATTTAATGGAAAAAGAATGAACAAGTTTGTGATTTTTTGTTCTATCACTGAATAGAAAGGAAAGACAAATAAAAGTCTATTATTGCTCCTCCCAAAATATCCAAATTTTGATGCCTAATACTCCATAAATAGTTCGAATTGTATAGGAACAATGATCAATTTTAGCGCGAATTGTTTGTAAGGGAACTCTCCCCTCTCTGATCCATTCGACACGTGCAATTTCTTTTCCGTTGATCCGCCCTGCAATTTGCACTTGAATTCCTTTTGTATCTGTTTGTTCAGCTAATTCAATAGCTTTTTTCATTGCCTTTCGGAATGAAACTCTATTTTTTAATTGTAAAGCTATATATTCCGCAAGAATATTAGGTTGCCCATAGGGTTTTTCCACTTTTGTAATAGCAATATTGAGTCTCCGGTTCACAGAATGCAATTTTTTTTGTATATTTACCTGTAATTCTTCGATGCTTCCTGTTTGGCCCTCTATTAAGAAATTAGGAAATCCAATATAGATTATGACCTGGATCAAATCGATCCTTTTTTTAATTTCTATCCGTGCAATTCCTTCGAAACCCGAGGATATTCTCCTATTTTTTTGTACATAGTTCTTAATACAATTCCTTATTTTTTCATCTTCTTGTAAACTTACAGAATAATTTTTTGGTTTCTCGAACCAAAAGGAATGATGATGTTGAGTTGTACCAAGTCTGAAACCAAGTGGATTTATTTTTTGTCCCATATTTTTCTATTATATTTTTTTCCACCCATATATTATATTTGACTATAAATAAGATAACGAATCTAAATCTTAGATTTATCTAATAAAAATTTAGATTTTTCTTTTAATACAATTGTTATATGACAGGTGGGACTTTTTATACCATAACTACGTCCTCGAGCTCGAGGTCTTAATTTTTTTATAAAACTACTCTTATTAACTTTAGCTTCACTAATAAATAAATCAGTTTCCTTCAAATTCATATTATGACTAGCATTTGCTGCTGCCGAATAAACCAGTTTTAAAATTGGATAACATGCTCGATAAGGCATGAGTTCCAATATCATAAGTGTTTCTTCATATGAACGCCCGCGAATTTGATCAATTACTCTTCGCCCTTTGAAAACAGACATATTACATATATTTTGAACTAAAATTCTTATTTCTTTATCCGAAATTGAGTTATTTATCATAAGGTTATGATATCTCCTATCAATGAATGATAAACACTTCTTTTTTTTTCATTTTTTGCGTATAGCATACATATTTATTTATATTGTATAACATATTTAGATATTTAGATTGTATATATGTATATTAAATACAAATACATAAGTATATAAGTATATAAAGTATAAGAAATGAACTTAACGACGAGATTTATTATCGTTTCTTGCATGTCTCGTAAAAGACAGAGTAGGTGCAAATTCTCCCAATTTGTGACCCACCATACGATCCGTTATATAAATAGGTAAATGTTCCTTTCCATTATGAATAGCGATTGTATGGCCAATCATTGTGGGTATAATGGTAGATGCCCGAGACCAAGTTACTATTATTTCTTTCTCTTCCCTCGTGTTGAGTTTTTCAATTTTTGCCGATAAATGATTAGCTACAAAAGGGTTTTTTTTTAGTGAACGTGTCATGTCACAGTGTATTACTCCTTTTTTTTTACATTTTTTATTTTAAAGATTGGCATTCTATGTCCAATATCTCGATCTAAGT